TATGTGGCCTATTGGTACTGGTGGAGTAGGATTGACCTGTAAATACAGAACCTATAGGTGTAGCCTTTCGCTCAATACTAGAGTCGACAATTAAACCATAGCATCTGAGGTTACATTAATGGAGGATACACGACAGAAGGAATTGTTCTATTTCCAAACTTTACCTTCAACAAGCGTAGATTTTTTTTTAATTTTTATTTCTATCCCGATCTCAAATCATGTGTCTTTCTCGTAAGATTGAGAGCAATAAAAAAAAGAATCAAATCGCACCATCTCTGTAATAGGTAAATGCCTCTTTTTCTCCTGAAGTTGTCGGAATTATTCGTAATAAAATATTGGCTATAATTGAAAAGGTCTTATCAATAAAATTTCCATTTATCCGCGATCTAGGCATAGGTAGCAATCCATTCTATAATTATTCTCATTACCTCTAGTGGTAAACCGATCCCACAAAGAAAAGAATTGTACAGTACGAAATAACATAAAAACAGATTCATTAATAAAAAAGATATGGGACCTTTATTTATATATTTATATTTATTCAAATTGTTCTTTTTTGACAGGAATCAAAAAAAAAAACAAAGAAATAAATATTGGAGTACGCTTCGATTTCATCCTAATGTAAATGGAGTAGTATACCAACAAAATAAAGTATTCAATTTCATTTAAGTTACAGATTATAATAACGAAAAGTTTTTTATTGAATTCTCATCCAATCCAAAGAAGAAAAAAAAAAGGATCGAATAACCATTCTACGATGAAAAAACCCGCCTGTTTTATTTTGTATGCATAGGAGGTATACACTATACAATCCACTATCTATATATATTATTATATATATATAATTTATATGAATATTTGTAATAGATCTGCAGGGTAGGGTTTGTTGTTGAGAGAGAACTCTAAAACTGGACTGGAAAGGAATTTGAGAATTCTTAAGATATGGAATCATAGTCTAAATAGAATCGTGATCTAAAGAGATCCATTAACCGAAGTGCAAAAATAGACCTATCAATCAGCTTATTCGTTATAATTTAGTGATTGCCTCCGGTACCGTTATAAAATAACAGAAAAAGAGGCGAAGGCTGGTTTGGTTTTGCAAACATGAATAGAATCTTTCTAACAGTTTTCTTATTTTCTATTTATCCGCATAACCTCAAAAGAAAGATATTTCTTTGACTTTGATGAAAATTTATATATTTTTCTAGTTAGAATTAGAATTGATTGGTCGTTCCTATCCAATAATCTACTAGTACCGGCTCGATATTCACTCGGTTTTTGGGTCATAATCATTATGTAGGAGAGATGGCCGAGTGGTTGAAGGCGTAGCATTGGAACTGCTATGTAGGCTTTTGTTTACCGAGGGTTCGAATCCCTCTCTTTCCGTACCTTCATCTAATTCACTGATCTTACTAACCAAACGAGTAAAATAGCACTATATAAAATTATATTCCAAGACAACAGTTAGACCTTTCTTTGATATATATATTTTATTCCTAATTGTTGTGGCATGTAAAATACTGAAAGGAAAAGAGTAGACAAGGAATGAAAACCTACCTCTCGTTCTATGATACCTAAATGGGATAAAAATCCGGATCAAACCCTTATTTATCTTAACCTTAGGTTAATTTACTTCGACGAAAGGGATCAAAATTGTCCGAACCCTTGTGATTTTTTTTTATTTTCGTTAGGTTTAGGTCTGGCGCGAATAATATTCTACGACTAGCAATTCATTTATTTTCAAACCGACCCATTTACTATCTATTATTTGATTGACTAATCCTTTATATTGGAATGGTTGAAGAGTCAAATGTTTTGGCATTTCGTCCTGAGAGGATGAATCGAAAGAATTTTGAATCAGAGCTCTAGAGTTTTGTTCATCCCTCGCCGTAATAATATCTCGGGGTTTGCAGCGATAACTTGGTATATCTACTATACGACCATTGACTAAAATATGTCTATGGTTAACTAATTGACGGGCTCCAGGAATAGTCGGAGCCATACCCAATCGAAAAAGGATGTTATCCAAGCGCATTTCAAGTAATTGGAGTAAAACCTGACCTGTTGACCCCTTGGCTTTACCGGCGATACGAACGTATTTAAGTAATTGTCGTTCTGTAAGACCATAATGAAAACGCAACTTTTGTTTTTCTTCTAGACGAATACGATATTGAGATTTTTTACCGGAACGTGATTGGTTTCTAAGATCACTTCCGGCTCTAGGCCTTTTATTAGTTAGTCCCGGTAAAGCTCCCAGGCGGCGTATTTTTTTGAAACGAGGTCCCCGGTAACGCGACATAAAGACTCCTTATTCTTATTTATATTGAATTCTTATTGATGAAATTTCATTTTACAGAATAAACCTAAACTAAAACTGAACTAAATAATAAATGAAGCGAAGTTTACGAAAGTAGTGTACTTGTACTCTAAATACTCTAAAGAATAATTAGATGAATAAATATCCAGACCTTTCTATTCTATATATATTCTATATAAAGATTCTATATAGATAAAAGAGATTCTTTTCATGGCATAGTTAGAAGTTCCGATAAGATAAAAAATATATTTTTCACAATATTCTTTGATTTCGGATTTCAAAAGGGCATTCTCAATCATGTAAAAACTAGAAGAAAATAAATAGAGAAAAGCCGGCTATCGGAATCGAACCGATGACCATCGCATTACAAATGCGATGCTCTAACCTCTGAGCTAAGCAGGCTCACATAAGATAAATTCTACTGCATAGGGATTGTCATCTTAGCTATTAATTAATATACTTATTTGCATTCTTAGCGATTCCTATTAGCTAGTCATAATCATAATGAATATGACTATAGAAAAAATAAAATATAGAATTGAAAGGAAATATTCATACTTACCATAGGCCATAGAATATAACGATAAATCTATCGATATATAATTTATTTATTTTTCTCACATCACAATTATATAGCACAATTCTATAGTATAGCATTTAATATTAAAAAATATTAGATTCGATCTATTTTTAGATTAAATCATTTTCGTTTTTGCTTTCAAATGCTATTTTAAAGTCTTTTTATTACACTTCTTTATTTTATTCCATATCATACATATTTTATATTTCTATTTATAAATGGAATGATTTGGTCTAAATAATGAGACATTATTGCGCTTTGATTCGTAAAGATGGAAGCTCAGACGAAAAAAAGAATCGACCGTTCAAGTATTCCAAATTGCGTGGGAAAAACGAGCAGAAGAGAGACATATATACGTGGTATATCTCCATCTATATTGAATTGCAGATACAGAAATGATAGAATCGTTTCTGATTGGACCAAATGTGGGTGCGGGTCTCCTATAGAAGATGAAAGAAGATAGCCAAGAAAAAAAAAGAGGATAAAAACTTTTTCGAGATAGGAATCAGTATTTAATGAATTCAACGGTTCCAGTAGAAATGAAATAAAAAAGAGAACAACATCTCAATAAAAATGAGATACTAATCTCAAAACAAAAAGGGGATATGGCGAAATTGGTAGACGCTGCGGACTTAATTGGATTGAGCCTTGGTATGGAAACCTACTAAGTGAGAACTTTCAAATTCAGAGAAACCCCGGAATTAATAAAAATGGGCAATCCTGAGCCAAATCCTATTTTACAAAAACAAACAAAGGCCCAGAAGGTGAAAAAAGGATAGGTGCAGAGACTCAATGGAAGCTGTTCTAACAAATGGAATTGACTGTGTTGCATTGGTAGAGGAATCCTTCCATTGAAACTTCCGAAAAGATGAAGGATATACGTATATACATACGTATACGTACTGAAATACTCTATCAAATGATTAATGACGACCTGAATCTGTATTTTTATATGAATTTATATGAAAAAGGGAAAAATTGTTGTGAATCGATTCTATATTGAAGAAAGAATCGAATATTCATTGATCAAAGCATTCACCACACAGTCTGATAGTTCTTTTGCAGAACTAATTAATCGGACGAGAATAAAGATAGAGTCCCATTCTACATGTCAATACCGGCAACAATGAAATTTATAGTAAGAGGAAAATCCGTTGACTTTAAAAATCGTGAGGGTTCAAGTCCCTCTATCCCCAAAAAGCCCATTCAACTCCTTAACTATTTATCTTATCCTTTTTTTCGTTAGTAGTTCAAAATTCGTTATCTTTCTTATTCACCCTACTCTTTTACAAACGGATCCGAGAGAAAAATTTGTCTCTTATGACAAGTCTTGTGATATATGATACATGTACAAATGACCGTCTTTGACCAAAGACTCCCCATTTGAACGAGTCATGGTCGATAGCATTATTCATACTGAAACTGACAAAGTCTTCCTTTTTTGAAGATCCAAGAAATTATAGCACCTGGATAATACCCTTTGAATTGACATAGACCTAAGTTATCTAGTAAAATGAGGATGCGGTATCGGGAATGGGAATGGTCGGGATAGCTCAGCTGGTAGAGCAGAGGACTGAAAATCCTCGTGTCACCAGTTCAAATCTGGTTCCTGGCACACGATTAATTTTTATGAGTTTCTTTTCCACAAATTACTTAATATAAATAGACATATATATTCATTAATAGTTTAGATCATATTACATACGTTTATCCGCCTCGGTCTTTAGAGAAATACCCCATCTATAAAATAGATGGGTAAAGTGTTTTTTATACAAAGTATGTAACAAAAATAATTATATTTTAGATTCTTTTTTTCTCTCTCGTTCAAAAATAAAGTTAATACCTAATACCTCATACGCATATACATATTCGAAAGGTTAAATTAGTTGTTAGCCTATCCATAATACAAACGAGACTTAAATTACTCTGTTTAATCTAGAACAGAACCTTGAATCTATGGAATTGTAGAAGTGAAAAAAAGTTTATTATTTTTCAATGAGCATCTTGTATTTCATAAAAATTGGGGGCAATATAATCCTTACGTAAAGGCCATCCTATCCAACTTTCAGGCATTAAGATGCGTTTCAAACGCGGATGATTATC